CAATTATAGACCCTGGGTGGCAAGTCTAATTGATCAATAAAAATAGATTTCAATGCTATTTTTTTTTTGTTTTTTCTTATTTTAACCAATTTATCAGGAAGGATAGAGGGGCGTAAAGGAAGCATATATTGATTATCCTCGAAATGTAAGTTTTCCTCTTCTGTCTGTAAAAAGGGAATAAATAAATCAATCAAATTTCGGGAGGCCTCCTGCAGTGCTTCTTTAGGGGTTAAACTCCCATTTGTCCATATTTCAAGAAAGAGGATCTCGTGTTTCTCATTTCCAGTCCCATAAGAATGAATACTATGATTCACATTTCGAACAGGCATGAAGATAGCATCTATAGGATAACTTCCATCTTGGACGTTATTGGATGTTTTTATAAGATATCCACGATTCCTCTCGATTTGTAATCGAATACACAACTCAATTGGTTCCGTCAAGCTAGCTATCTGCTGTGTATTATCAATGATTTCTACATAAGGCGGTGCGATGATATCTTTGGCGGTTATATATCCGGGGCCCCTGGCACAAATGGCTGCCTCACACGTTCCATATAGATTACTTCTCAATACAATTTCTTTCAAATTCATTAAAATTTCATGGACTGATTCTTGAATACCCCCTATGGTAGAATATTCATGCGGTATTTTCGCAGATTTTGCGCGTGTGATACATGTTCCTTCTATTTCTCCAAGCAAAGCTCGTCGCATCGCAATGCCTATTGTGTCAGCTTGACCTTTCAGAAGCGGAGATAGAATAAATCGTCCATAAGAAAGACGTTTACTGTCTGCTCTTGATTCAACACACTTCCACTGGAGTGTCCGAGTATCTATTCTTACTTGCTCTCGAACCATAATAATATTATTTGATCAGATCATTGAATCATTTATTTCTCTTGTTTTTCTTGCTGTTGAAATCTCTTCAATTTTGATTTTTACACACGTCTTTTTTTCGGAGGTCTACAGCCATTATGGGGCAAAGGAGTTACATCCCGTACAAAAGTTAATCGTATACCACTTTTGCTAATAGCTCGTAATGCTGCGTCTCTCCCGAGACCGGCACCTTTTATCAAGACTTCTGCGCGTTGCATCACTACTGTACTAATAGCGGTTACTGCTGTGGTTTCAGCAGCAAATGGCGACGCTTTTCGTGTACCCCGGAACCCACAATTACCGGCAGAGGACGAAGAAACCACTTGACCTCGTACATCTGTAACAGTCACAATGGTATTATTAAAACCTGCTTGAACATGAATAACCCCTTTTGGTATTCTACGCGTACTCTTACGTAGACGTCGGGTCCTACGTGAAACCAATTTCAGTCTCGCTTTTGCCATATTTTAGCATCTCATAAATATGAGTCAGAGATCTATGGATCTATCCATTTTTGAATATCGGGCCTGTCCCGAGGTTGATTATCCTTGTCTTTGTTTATGCCTCGGGTTGGAACAAATTACTCGAATTCGGCCCTGACGGCGTATTAATCGACATTTTTCACAAATTTTACGAACAGAGGCTCTTATTTTCATATTTGCCGACTTTTCACCTTAATTCTGAATCTACGTCTTGGAAGAAAATAAGTTTCTTGAAATTTTGCATTTCGAATCATATTGAATGAATGTTGAAAATGTTGAAGTTGAAAAAAAAAATACCGAAATTTTTGATTCTTATTTTTCGCAAAGTCAAAAATTCGACTAATTGAAGACTCGTTGTATTATAATAAACCTAAGTGGTAGCTTTCCCAAAATATAACCGAGAATTAGATCATTATTATCTAAATGAACCCCAAAGATGTCGTTGAGAACGGATTCTTTAATTAAACTTTCCGGAATCGATTTCTGTTTTTCAGTTAAACGAAAACCTCTTTTATTCTGGATCAACTTCTTTATTCTGGACGATCTAAAACCATAGATGTCGTTTTCAAAGATGAGGTCGTAGATGAGATACGATATTAGACAACCTGTCCCCTTTACTTTGTCACAAATAGAAAGTTGCGAATTTCATTTGGATATTAGAAGTATTACCATATATAACACAAACATTCTCCACCAATTCTTTCTAATCGAGCCTCTCGGTCTGTCATTAGACCTCGAGAAGTAGAAAGAATTACAATCCCCATCCCGCCTAAAATTCTAGGAATTCGTTGATAGTTAGAATAGATTCGTAGACCGGGTCGACTGATGCGTTTTAAATTTAAAACTTTTCGATTTCTATAAGGCTCGTCCCGATTCCTTCTATAGCGTAGGGTTAAAACCAAAAAAGATTTGTTGTTTTCTCGATGTTTTCTCACGTTTTCGATAAAACCCTCGCGTAAAAGTATTTTAACAAGACTTTCGCTGAGATTCGTAAATGCTATTCGAACCACTCTTTTTGTATTCATCTCAGCATTTCGTATCGAGGTTAGTATGTCAGCAATAGTATCCTTAGCCATAATGAATTAAAGTATTGGTCCCTCCCAATTTGGATATAATCAACATGTTTTTCTTGTTTTTTCTTTGGTTATGACTATGCATTTTTCAAGGTATATGCGTGAGACACAATCTACTAACTGAATCTTAATTGATTTCTTTCAAATAACTACTCTAAACATAACTATATTCTTTCTGGAATGATATTATCATGGAACTAGATTAGGGTCTCGTTTTATAATACTTCGGGAGCTAATGAAACTATTTTGGTAAAATTGAACTGTCTCAATTCCTCTGCAATCGCACCAAAAACTCGAGTGCCTTTTGGATTGCCTTCTTGATCAATGACAACTGCGGCATTGTCATCATATCGTATTATCATACCGTCGTCGCGTTTGAGTTCTTTACAAGTACGTACAATTACAGCTCTGACCACTTCTGATCTTTCTAGCGACATTTGCGGAACTGCTTCTTTGATCACAGCAACAATAACGTCACCAATATGAGCATATCGACGATTGCTAGCTCCTATGATTCGAATACACATCAATTTGCGAGCCCCGCTGTTATCCGCTACATTCAAATAGGTCTGAGGTTGAATCATATCATTTTTTTGATTATTTTTTTTAGGCAAAGTAAAGGGCGAAGAAAAAAAGAAATATTGTTTGTCCAAAAAACCAAACCTGCACCTGCGATTCGTTTGTATCCCCAAAAGCGATTTTTTTTGCTTTTGCCTTTTTCTTTTACATTTCCAAATTTTATCCCGAAAGAATGAATTGAGTTCGTATAGGCATTTTGGACGCTGCTATTGAAATAGCCCTTCTAGCTATATTTTCTGTTACGCCACCGATTTCATAAAGTATTCGACCTGGTTTAATAACAGCTACCCAATATTCAGGCGATCCTTTACCCGAACCCATACGTGTTTCTGCGGCTCTGACTGTAACCGGTTTGTCTGGAAATATACGGACCCATATCTTTCCACCGCGGCGTGCATTTCGTGTCATTGCCCGTCGACCTGCTTCTATTTGTCTAGATGTGATCCAAGCGGGTTCAAGTGCCTGAAGAGCATATTTACCGAAACAAATATAATTACCTCGATAAGAAATTCCCTTCATTCTTCCTCTATGTTGTTTACGGAATCTGGTTCTTTTGGGGTTATAGTTGATGGTTGGGTTTGAATTCCATCTCTACTCCAGAATCGGACGTGAGAGTTTCTTCTCATCCGGCTCCTCGCGAATAAAAAGATTCAAAAATAGGGAATTTTAAGGAAATTTAGTTTAAGGAAATTTAGATAGAATAGAATTTGAATTAAGATAGACTTGTAGTTCATACGATATCCATCGATTTCATAAGTATAAGTAATATATCGAAGTATGGAGTTCAGCGAATCGATCTCAAATCTGGTAGTAATTTGTATCTTCTTTCTATCGTATAGTGAAAGACCTAAAAGAACTATTTCTATGAAATATAGATATATATATAATTTTATTGGTTTTGAGAATCTTAAAATGAATCTTTCTTTTGTTTTCTCCTTGAATTTAACCGCCTTAGCATCTTTAATTGACCCACTTAGCATCTTTAATTGACCCAAATTTAGTAATCCAAGAAAAGAAAGTTTTCGCGGGCGAATGTTGACTCTTTCAATTCAATTTCGATTTCGGTTGTAGCCATAATTTCTAACTTTTTCGAATAGATGAATTGGTCTCGGGTCCGTTCCGCCATCCAGATCAATGAATCATTAGAATTCGTGTTCAATCGAATTTTTGAGATCCAAAGGTTCCGTCGTTCTCATCGCTTCTTACTTAATGTTTAGGTCTGAATTCTGCAATGGAGCTCAATGAAAGTTGTGCGTGAGTCAATCTTCTCAGTCTTTATTGACTCGAAGCTCTTGATTTTTTTGTTCTCTGGGCGGATTCATTTTAGTATGGATGAATCTGTATTAATGCTTTCTTACATTGCCTTTTTTATGAGACGGCTCATAGACCTTACATATTCCATATTGGAATTAGATAGCATCAATCGTCGTTTTCTTTCTTTCTCTCATCCTTCCATTTATCCACACCCTTATTTTCTTTTCTCTATTTTGATTCACAACTTAGAATCTGATTTTTTGTTTTTATTTAGGCAAAAAGGTTTCAGTTGCTACAAGGATATGACTGATCTGTCATATCTTGACCGGTTCTTTGGATCCAGATAATGCGAAGTGATGAATTGGGTATTTTTCTAGAGTTATTAGTTTCGACTATCAGTGGCTTTTTTTTACTAACCCGAAAAAACCAACGAGTCACACACTAAGCATAGCAATTATATCAAGCATTCAATTGAATTTTTATTAAACCCGATAGAATTATGAAGAATTACGAATTTTTGGTTTTGGATTGAACAGAAAAAGAAGAAATGGCTTTCTCGTTTTTTAGTATTAGCAACTAGAAGGGAAGGTACAGTCAAAGTTTCTTATTCTCCATCAATAAATATCCAAATTTTAATGCCTAATATCCCAGAAATAGTTCGAACTGGATAGGAACAATAATCGATTTTCGCTTGAATGGTTTGTAGGGGAACTCTACCTTCTCGGATCCATTCAACC